ACAACCTAAGAAGAAACGGAGTATCGCCCTTTCATAAGCATAAGAAGCAAAAACTAGAAGAATAAACAAGAGATAACGCGCATACAAAGAGGATTCTTAACCGTTCGCAAAGAGAAGATAGTTGTTTTAGGCAAGGAAAAAAGCCAACCATAGCAGAACGCAATCAAAGCTTTCGTCCTTGGCCGCTCCTTCAACTGATTTCATTCATTCATAAACTCGCTTGAACGTGCCATCAAGAGCTCCAGCTGCAAGAGGATAGGATCTTTAGGCTGGGCACGAAAGCTGCATTGATTTGACTTCTTTGCTTCTGCTATTGAAGCGAAAAACCCCAAGAAAACTTTATCAATTCTCATTCTTCTTTGGCGACAAGGAAGGCTACCCCTGGGTAAAAGTACTAATCCGTCTATCTACTTACTACCTAACTAAGAGAATGGTATTTACTGAGAGAAGTAGTACGAGGAGCTAGATTGTTGCTGTCTTCTTTTTGGCAGTGGGATAGGGAAACTGTGAGGACTGAACTTTCACTTTCTTACTTGAACTCATAGCTCTTTCTCTTTTTCTCTTTTGAGAGCTGTATGTAACTACAGTTCTTTATGGGCTGGGGAAATCTCCTAAATTACAAGAGAGGAAGATAGAGTTAGCATTGATTGGGAAGGAAGGAACTAGTAATCCATTTAAGAGGACTTTACCCTAGAAAAAGTCAAAGGGAGGGAAGGAACTTACTTTTTCTAACTCGGAATGAATTGGAAGTGCGAGATGCACTAATCGGAAAGAGACTCTCTCTTGACCTGACTTTCCCTATTGGCTTTGACTGCGGTAAGTAATTCACTCAAACCGATTCCATTTATGGAGGGTGGGAAAACGATTTCTTTTATCAGGATTAAAGGCTTAGCCGCCTGACTCACTCCGGATAGAAAGATTGAGGGGGTCAGACACGGCGGAGACTTTCATTGAATATGGGATTGAGACTACGACTGGAATGGAATTGCTCCGTTGATAGATCCAGATTCGCATCCGCCCATCTAAGAGATTTCTTCGTGCCGGGTCGTGAGCTATGTGGAGCGATAAAAAAAATGGGATCTATTGGGCTTTCACCTGCACTGCCTTCGCCTAGGACATTAGAAAGGGCGAGAAAGGGCTTGCTGCTGGTTCGGAACTCCCCTATCTATTTGAATTGATTTACAGCGCCTATTTTCAAGCTTATAAAAGGAATTGCTTCTATTAACTTTAAAGAGTGTCTCTCCTGTCCGGCTCGATATGAACAAGGTAGGCTGGTAGGTGGGTAGGCTTCTATCCGACTAGTAGGGCATGCAGTTCTCCCCTTAGCCTTAGGGCAGGCACGAAATCAATTAACAGCTTATAAAGAAAAGAGGACGACTTAAGACAGCAAGAACGGCCAAAAGAAGTAAGTCACTTGCAAGCCCAGGAAGAATGAAAAGAAATCGATGAATGTGTCCCGACCAAGCAACGAAGAAGCGCTAGCAGATGAGATTGGACCTATATAGACTAGGAAACACAGGGAAAGAAAGTCTTGGGGGTCCCCAAAACAGAGTGAGAACTAGCCCTTTGAGGAGCTCTCTAAGCTGTCTAACTCTCTATTACCATATGCAGAGGGAAACCAGGTTCAATAGCCGGATAGAGTAAGAAAACAACTAAATAGAAATGAGTACTTGCTACGGGTGAAGGAGTAAAGAGTTTCAAGAAAAAATATCCTTAATGCGACTGCGGGAAGGCTGTTCCTGCTACATTTCGCTGGGGAAGAAAGAAGGAATTGAGTCCTTTCACATTATCACGGAAAAAGGGGATTGCCTATTAGTCAATTGTGACTGGAAAAAGACCCGGAACCCCATACCCTCTCATTCACTTAAGGCCGAGGAGCGTAGATTCATCTTACTTTTTATAAATGGAAAAAGAGACATAAGTCACGCATTCGAGCAAGAGCCTTTGCCTTTCTTCGCTATGTAAATAGAGGGCCGGAGGAAGAAGTGCCAGAACCTCAACAAAAGAATTAAGGTGATAGAGTCTTACAGGAGACGCTAGGCTTCGGAATTGAATGGAATGATTCCTCTCCCTTGGTTGCCTTCACTGCCCGTGAATCCCTTCTCTTTTTCTATTCCAGTAGTCTTATGCGGTCTGGTCTGTCCATTAGTTGCTTAACTCATAGTAGTTAGGAGGTTGTTGTCCTAATGAGTGTAGCGGAGTGCTCCCTATCCTATTACTCATCTATAGGGCTATCACCCTAGCTTTCCCTGTCTCTGCCTTTCTTTCCTAGTCCTGAGTTTTTCTTCTTGACTATTGCTTGGGATTGGGTTTGACACTATTCAATACTAAATATCTACTCGTGGAGGGAGGGGAGGCAATAGATTCATCTTAGGCGGTAAGCGAAGGAACTGTAGGGCTTAGGGCAGCGAGTGAGCCTCGGATTTTTCTTCAATAGGCTCTAGGGGAGGTGAGAAGAGAGCCAATAGCTAGACTTAACAATTCATGGCATGAATTAGAG